ACCCGTTTATGAAACTTATTATCTGGATGGGAATCAAGAACAAGAAAATTCGAAGTTAGAAATATTTAAAGAAAAAAAAGATCTCTTCCGGTTTGAAAAACCGGTTGTAACTATTCTTTTCGACCCTAAACGATGGAATCGTCCGCTACGGTATATAAAAAACAATCGATTTGAAAATGCCGTAAGAACTGAAATGTCACAATATTTTTTTTATACATGTCAAAGTGATGGCAAAGAAAGAATAGTTTTTACGTACCCTCCTAGTTTGGCAACTTTTTTGGAAATGATGCAAAGAAAGACGTCCCTGTTCCCAAAGGAAAAAGTCCCCTCTAATGAATCTAATGAATTTTATAATCAGTGGATTTATACCAATGAACATAAACAGAAAACTATAAGCAAAAATTTTATAAATAGAGTAAAAGCTCTCGACAAAAATCTAGCTAAAACTCTCGCTAAGGAATCCGTTGTTCTAAATGTACTCGAAAAAAGAACTCGATTGTGTAATGATAAAACTAAAAAAGAATATTTACCAAAAATATATGATCCTTTCTTAAATGGACCCTATCGCGGACGAATCAAAAAATTGTTTTCACTCTCAATTATAAATGAAATTTCTATAAAAAATTATATAGAAAAGTTTTGTATAAATAAGATTCATAGTATCCTTCTTATTATTAATCGCCTAGAATTTGAACAGAAACTAAATCCATTTGATAGAAAAACATGCGCAAAGCAAATTTATTATTTATTGAACTTAATAAATAAATTTGCTGTAAAATCAACATCAAGTTTAAATTTTAAAAGACCTTTTTTAGTTCCTGAACACGAACAAGTAAGAATTGATTCAGAAGATAGAATAAAAATTTTAAAATTTTTATTTGATGCAGATAGAACTCTTCCCAACGAGAAAACGAAAAAAAAAAAATCTATTGCACTAAAAGAAATCCAAAAAAAAGTCCCTAGGTGGTCATACAAATTAATTAACGATTTGGAACAACAGGAGGGAGAAACCGAGGAAAGTGTGGTAGAGGATCATGAGATTCGCTCAAGAAAAGCCAAACGTGTAGTTATTTTTACTGATAACCAACAGAATACTGATACTGATACTTATAATAATACCCAAGAAACTAATAATACTGATCAAACAGACGAAGTAGCTTTGATACGTTATTCACAACAATCGGATTTTCGTCGAGACATAATCAAAGGCTCCGTGCGTGCTCAAAGACGTAAAATCGTTACTTGGAAATTCTTTGAGGCAGATGTGCATTCCCCCCTTTTTTTGGACCGAATAGACAAATCCCACTTTTTTTCTTTTGATATTTCCGAACGTATAAACCTAATTTTGAGAAATTTTATGTGGACAAACGCAGAACTCAAAATTTCGGATTTGAAAGAGAAAAAAACAGAAGAAAGTGAGAAAAAAAAAGAAGAAGACAAAAGAAAGGAGAAAGTACGTATAGAAATAGCGGAAGCCTGGGATAGTATTTTACTTGCTCAAGTAATAAGAGGTTTTTTGTTAGTAATCCAATCGATTCTTAGAAAATATATTATATTGCCCTCATTGATAATAGTTAAAAATATCGCCCGTATGCTATTATTTCAATTTCCCGAATGGTCCGAGGATTTAAAGGATTGGAATAAAGAAATGCATGTTAAATGCACCTATAATGGCGTTCAATTATCAGAAAAAGAATTTCCAAAAAACTGGTTAACAGACGGTATTCAGATTAAGATTCTATTTCCTTTTCGTCTGAAACCTTGGCACAGATCTAACCTACGAGCCCCTTATAACGATCCAATGAAAAAGAAAGATTCCAAAAATGATTTTTGTTTTTTAACAATTTTTGGAATGGAAGCTGAATTCCCTTTTGATTCTCCCAGAAAACAACTTTCATTTTTTGAACCCATTTTTAAAGAACTCAAAAGAAAAATTATAAAATTGAAAAAGAAATGCTTTCTAATTTTAAGAATTTTAAAAGAAAAAACAAAATTGTTTCTAAATGTTTCAAAAGAAACAAAAAAATGGGTCATTAAAAGCATTCCGTTTTTAAAAGAAATAAAAAAAGAATTCTCAAAAATAAACCCAATTCTCCTGTTTGGATTGAGAAAAAGAAAAGTATATGAATTTGAATTGAGTAAAACTAAAAAAGATTCGATAATCAGTAATTTGATGATTCATGAATCGTCCATTCAAACTATACCTCGGGATTGGACAAATTATTCATTGACAGAAAAAAAAATGCAGGATCTAACTGATAGAACAAACACAATCATAAATCAAATAGAAAAAATAAAAAATGAAAAAAAGGAGGGATTTCTAATTCCAGATCGAAATATTAGTTCTAACAAAATAAGTGATGATGATAAAAGGTTGGAATCACAAAAAAATATTTGGCAGATATTAAAAAGAAAAAATGTTCGATTAATCCGCAAATCACATTATTTTTTAAAAAATTTCATTGAAAGGATATACATAGATATCTTTCTGTGGATCATTAATATTCCTAGGATCAATACACAACCATTTCTTGAATCAATAAAAAAAATTATTAATAAATACATTACCGATAATGAAACAAATCAAGAAAAAATTGATAAAACAAATCAAAGTTTAATTCACTTTATTTCGACTCTAAAAAAGGCACTTTATAATACTAATATTTATAATACTAATATTAGTAATAAGAATTCAAATAATTTTTGTGACTTATCCTACTTTTCACAAGCCTATGTATTTTATAAACTCTCACAAACCCAATTTATTAATTTCTATTTATATAAGTTAAAATCTGTCTTTCAATATAATGGAGCAGCCCTTTTTATTAAAAATGAAATAAAGGATTCTTTTGTTGGAACACAAGAATTGTTTCATTCTCAATTAAAACATAAGAATCGTCAGAAGTCTGGAATGAATCAATGGACAAATTGGTTAAGGAATCATTATCAATATGATATATCTCAGATTAGATGGTCTAGACTAGTAACACAAAAATGGCGAAATAGATTCAATCAACACTGTATGAATATGAATCAAAATAAGGATTTATGCAATTCATCTAAAAAAATAAAATTTATTCACTACGAAAAACAAAATAATTTTAAAAAGGATTCATTACTGAATCAAAAGGAGAGTTTTAAAAAACAATATAGATATGATCGGTTAGCATATAAATCTATTAATTCTGAAGATACGAAGTACTCTTCAATTTATGAATCGCCATTTCACGTAAAAAATAACCAAGAAGTTTTTTCGAATTCCAACACACATAAACGAAAATTATTTAATATGATGGAAGGTATTCCTATTATCCCTATCAATAATGATCTAGTACAAGATGATATTAGAGATATGGAGAAAAATATGGATAGAAAATATTTTGATTGGAGAATTATCCATTTTTGTCTTAGAAAGAAAGTCGATATCGAAGCCTGGATCAATATTGATACTGACAGTAATAAAAAATTTACTAAGGCTAAGCTTAATAATTATCAAATAATTGATAAAATAAAAAAGAAAGATCTTTTTTACCTCACGATTCATCAAGATCAAGAAATCAACCTATCCAATCAAAAAAGGTTTTTGGATTGGATGGGAATGAATGAAGAAATATTAAATCGTCCCATATCAAATCTTGAACATTGGTTCTTCCCAGAATTTTTGATACTTTATAATTTGTATAAAACTAAACCGTGGGTTATACCAATAAAATTACTTCTTTTAGATTCTAATATAAATGAAAACGCTACTGATATTGAAAACAAAAGCATCGCTGGAAATAAAAAAAGAGATCCTTTTATATCCCCCAATGAAAAAAAATATCTTGAATTAAAAAAACGAAATAAAGGTCAAAAAGAATCCGCGGACCAAGCAAACCTTGAATCCGCTCTTTCAAACCAAGAAAAAGATGTTGAAGAAGATTATATGGGCTCGGACATGAAAAAACATAAAAATAAAAAGCAATACAAGAACAATACAAAAGCGGAGTTTTATTTCTTGCTAAAAAGGTATTTGCATTTTCAATTGCGATGGGATGATATTTTAAATAAAAAAATAATCAATAACATCAAAGTATATTGTCTCCTGCTTCGACTGATAAATCCAAGAGAAATAACTATATCCTCTATTCAAAGGGGAGAAATGAGTCTGGATATTCTGATGATTCAGAAAAATTTAACTCTTACAGAATTGATCAAAAGAGGAATTTTTATTATTGAACCGATTCGTCTATCTATAAAAAATGATGGACAATTTATTATGTATCAAACCGTTGGTATTTCATTGGTTCATCAAAGTAAACACCAAATTAATCAAAAATACCGAGAAAAAAACCATGTTGATAAGAATTCTGATGATAAGAATTCTGATAAAGTCATTACCAAATATCAAAAGATGACTGGAAATAGAGATAAAAATAATTATGATTTGTTTGTTCCTGAAAATCTTTTATCACCCAGACTTCGGAGAGAATTTAGAATTCTAATTTGTTTCAATTCTAGGAATAGAAATGATATGCATAAAAATTCAGCATTGGGGAATGGGAATAAGGTAAACAGCCAGAGTTTGGATAAAAGCAAAGGATTAAAAAAAAAACTTATTAAATTAAAGTTATTTCTTTGGCCCAATTATCGATTAGAAGATTTAGCTTGTATGAATCGGTATTGGTTTGATACCAATAACGGCAGTCGTTTCGGTATGGTAAGGATACATATGTATCCGCGATTGAAAATTTATTACTAGTCCTTTTGTGCTATATTTCCCATCCCATATCACAGCGGGTCTATGACGACAAAGAGGTGCACACATCCATTGTCTTACATTCCATTCTGATACATGATACTAATTCAATGACCTATCAATTCGATCTAGAAATGAATCAATAAAACCTTCTGATTGTAAGACTAAGTTTTTATCTTTTGGGAGTGCAGAAAACAACCACCCTTTTGTATACCTTTTCAAATCGAATTTGAAAATGAAAATAGGATTGATTCAATTTGATTTAAAAAAATCCAAAATTTATAACGAAATTAAGATTATTGTCTATACCAAACTAAAATGAGTGACATTATTATTACTGATCAATAAATATATCTATCAACAAAAATATCTTAAAAAAATAGGAGGTTTCATTTTATGGTAAAAAATTCATTCATCTCAGTTATTTCACAAGAAGAAAAAGAAGAAAACAGGGGATCTGTTGAATTTCAAATATTTAGTTTCACCAATAGGATACGAAGACTTACTTCACATTTACAATTACACAAAAAAGACTATTTATCTCAGAGAGGTCTACGTAAAATTCTGGGAAAACGCCAACGACTGCTATCTTATTTGTCAAAGAAAAATAAAATGGGTTATAAGGAATTAATTAATCGGTTGGATATTCGGGAATTAAAAACTCGTTAATTTGAAGAGGCATTTTGAATTATTTGATTTATTAGATCTTGAATTTGAATGAACTTTTTTTCGTTTTCAGAAATTCATGAAAGAATGAATTAAGGAAAAACCTATGAATATACCAGCTACAAGAAAAGACCTCATGGTAGTCAATATGGGTCCCCACCATCCATCAATGCATGGTGTTCTTCGACTTATCATTACTCTAGATGGTGAAGATGTTATTGACTGTGAACCAATATTGGGTTATTTACACCGAGGGATGGAAAAAATTGCGGAAAACCGAACAATTATACAATATTTGCCTTATGTAACACGTTGGGATTATTTAGCTACTATGTTCACAGAAGCAATAACGGTAAATGGACCGGAACAGCTGGGAAATATTCAAGTACCTAAAAGAGCCAGCTATATCAGAATAATTATGTTGGAGTTGAGTCGTATAGCTTCTCATCTGTTATGGCTCGGTCCTTTTATGGCGGATATTGGTGCACAGACTCCTTTTTTCTATATTTTCAGAGAAAGAGAATTAGTATATGATCTATTCGAAGCTGCCACCGGTATGAGAATGATGCATAATTATTTTAGGATCGGGGGAGTAGCGGCTGATCTACCTCATGGCTGGATAGATAAATGTTTGGATTTCTGCAATTATTTTTTAATAAGGGTTGCTGAATATCAACAACTTATTACACGCAATCCCATTTTTTTAGAACGAGTCGAGGGGGTAGGCATTATTGGTCGAGAGGAAGTAATAAATTGGGGTTTATCGGGACCAATGCTGCGAGCGTCCGGAATACAATGGGATCTTCGTAAAGTTGATCAGTATGAGTGTTACGACGAATTTGATTGGGAAGTACAGTGGCAAAAAGAAGGAGATTCATTGGCTCGTTATCTAGTCCGAATTGGTGAAATGATAGAATCCATAAAAATTATTCAACAGGCTCTCGAAGGAATTCCGGGGGGACCGTATGAGAATTTAGAAATCCGATACTTTGATAGAGAAGGGAATCCAGAATGGAATGATTTTGAATATCGCTTTATTAGTAAAAAACCTTCTCCTACATTTGAATTGCCGAAACAAGAACTTTATGTGAGAGTCGAAGCCCCAAAAGGAGAATTGGGGATTTTTCTGATAGGGGATCGGAGTGGTTTTCCTTGGAGATGGAAAATTCGACCGCCGGGTTTTATCAATTTGCAAATTCTTCCTCAGTTAGTTAAAAGAATGAAATTGGCTGATATTATGACAATACTAGGTAGTATAGATATCATTATGGGAGAAGTTGATCGTTGAAATGATAATTGATACACCAGAAGTACAAGATATCGATTCTTTTTATAGATTGGAATTTTTAAAAGAGGTCTATGGAATTATATGGTTATTTATTCCTATTTTGACTCTTGTATTGGGAATCACAATAGGCGTACTGGTAATTGTATGGTTAGAAAGAGAAATATCCGCGGGAATACAACAACGTATTGGACCTGAATACGCTGGCCCTTTGGGAGTTCTTCAAGCTCTAGCAGATGGGACAAAACTTCTTTTCAAAGAAAATCTTTTTCCATCTAGAGGGGATACTCGTTTATTCAGTATCGGTCCATCCATAGCAGTTATATCAATTTTAGTAAGCTATTTAGTAGTTCCGTTTGGTTATCGCCTTGTTTTAGCGGATCTCAATATTGGTGTTTTTTTATGGATTGCCATTTCAAGTATTGCTCCCATTGGACTTCTTATGTCAGGATACGGGTCAAATAATAAATATTCCTTTTTAGGTGGTCTACGAGCTGCTGCTCAATCGATTAGTTATGAAATACCATTAACTTTATGTGTGTTATCCATATCTCTACGTGCGATTCGTTGATATATAGACATAAACTTTTCTTTATTCTTTCTTTCTAGGAAAGTGGTGGAATGAATTGAGTAGAGTAGATATCTTCATTTTTTTTTTTATTAATTATTCGGATTTAGGATTGAAGAATTAAATAAAATAGTTATATGAGTGAAAGAAAACAGCTTAATATATAAATAAGTATAAATAAGAAAATTTAGAATATATAAATTCGCAGTAAAAATATTGAGTCTCATTTTCCATGTATAAGAGTTAAAGAGTTAAGCGGAAATAAACATAAGAAACCGTTTACCCCAAGATTGGTTGATTAGTCATCCTGACTTGAAGCGGGCTCAAAAGATCCACCGTATTGAGTTTTAACTATTATTTGTATGTATTACCATACACGTATTATCATAACGGGGGGTTGAACAAAAACGAGTGGATGGTTAGAAACACCAAGATATGAAACGGATTTGTAATGGAAATGTATATTATGTAAATTATCCAAAAGAACATTTTGACATAATATACAAACAAAGAATACTGATTGGGGCTTAAAGTTGGTAGAAATTATTAGGCAGTACTCCCCAAGGCACGATTCCAATCCAGAGTATGCTCCTATCCACCGATTAAATACATAACTATTGGGAACGAAAAAACCCTTTACTTTATTTTGTAAGCCCTCTTTTTCTCAGAAATAGAAAGAAGAATAGGAACGAAAAAAAAAAAGAGAAAGAAACCCAATTCTAATAAAAAAAAATCTTTTTTATCTTTTTCCATATCCATATTCATATATATAGAATTTATATCATAATTCATGAATTAATATGGAACTTTTTTTTAAGTGAAAAAGACGGGTTATTGATATTTCTACAAGAAGTATTTTATTGAAGAATTAAGTTATTACTCAACAAAGAATAATTTTAATTATTAAAGAAGGGGTGAGATCAATTCAGAAGTACTTTGTGTTTTTTTTTTATTTTATTTTAATAATTAATTAAATAAAAAACTAATAATTATAACAGACAGAATTCAATTGGTCTAATTTTGGACCGTCCAATAAAGTTTTGACCTTATTCATCCTACAAACATATCAAGATAAAATAAAAATAAAACTTACCCGGTCCTTATATTTATTTATGGCCTTCAAGGAGCCGTATGAGGTGAAAATCTCATGTACGGTTCTGTAATAGCGATGGTAACAGTGATGGTATTACCGACTATGATTATCTAACAGTTCAAGTACAATTGATATAGTTGAGGCGCAATCAAAATACGGTTTTGGGGGGTGGAATTTGTGGCGTCAGCCTATAGGGTTTATCATTTTTCTAATCTCTTCCCTAGCAGAATGTGAGAGATTACCTTTTGATTTACCAGAAGCAGAAGAAGAATTAGTAGCAGGTTATCAAACCGAATACTCGGGTATAAAATTCGGTTTATTTTATGTTGCTTCCTATCTAAACCTATTAGTTTCTTCATTATTTGTAACAGTTCTTTACTTGGGAGGTTGGAATATCTCTATTCCGGACATATATGTTTCTGAGTTTTTTGAAATAAATAAAATGGGTGGAGTCTTTGGAGCGACAATTGGTATCTTTATTACATTAGCTAAAACTTATTTGTTCTTGTTCATTCCTATCACAACAAGATGGACTTTGCCGAGACTAAGAATGGACCAACTATTAAATCTTGGATGGAAATTTCTTTTACCTATCTCGCTCGGTAATCTATTATTAACAACTTCTTCCCAACTCTTTTCGCTGTAAAGGAATATTCTATATTCACAACTTGTCTCAACCAAGAGAAATAAACAAACATAAAATTATTCATATATATATATTCACGATATGTTTTCTATGGTAACTGGGTTCATGAATTATGGTCAACAAACAGTACGGGCTGCAAGGTACATTGGTCAAAGTTTCATGATTACTTTATCCCACGCAAATCGTTTACCCGTAACTATTCAATATCCTTATGAAAAATTAATCACCGCGGAGCGTTTCCGTGGTCGAATTCATTTTGAATTTGATAAATGTATTGCTTGCGAAGTATGTGTTCGTGTATGTCCTATAGATCTACCCGTTGTTGATTGGAAATTGGAAACGGATATTCGCAAGAAACGATTACTTAATTACAGTATTGATTTCGGAATCTGTATATTTTGTGGTAATTGTGTTGAGTATTGTCCAACAAATTGTTTATCAATGACTGAAGAATATGAACTTTCTACTTATGATCGTCACGAATTAAATTATAATCAAATTGCTTTGGGTCGTTTACCAATGTCAGTAATTGACGATTATACAATTAGAACAATTTTAAATTCGCCTCAAATAAAAAAAAAGTAAATCTCTTGATTAAAGAAAAATTTCCAATTACTTTAACAATACTAAGGTTCGGTTTTGATCTAATTTAAAGAAATTTTTGGTTCTTTCGTTTTGTTTGGTCAATAACTACAAATTCTAAGTATTGATTGGTTGGTAAGAACCAAGTCTTAATTTGGATTGAAAATCTATATAATCTATTAATTAATATATCTGTATATATTTCGAAATCTAAAGTTTCGGATTAGAACTACTCCTTCAGATAAAGAATAAAATTAGCCCAATAATTGTACCTACATTTAGTCACATCCCTTAGGATTTAATTAGGAATTTCTCAAAAAAAAAAAAAAAAATTCTGGTCGGGTCTCAATAAGGTCATGAAAAACATTTCGATTTATTTATCTCTTATTTTACATATAATGGATTTGCCTGGACCAATACATGATTTTCTTTTAGTCTTTCTGGGATCGGGTCTTATACTAGGAGGTATAGGTGTGGTATTATTTACCAACCCCATTTATTCCGCCTTTTCATTGGGACTGGTTCTTGTTTGTATATCCTTATTCTATATTCTATTAAACTCCTATTTTGTAGCTGCTGCACAACTTCTTATTTACGTGGGAGCTATAAATGTTTTAATTGTATTTGCTGTGATGTTCATGAATGGTTCAGAATATTACAAACATTTTAATATTTGGACTGTTGGGGACAGGTTTACTTTGCCTGTTTGTACAAGTATTTTTGTTTTACTAATGGTTACTATTACAGATACGTCATGGTACGGGATTATTTGGACTACAAGATCAAACCAGATTATAGAGCAAGATTTGATAAGTAATAGTCAACAAATTGGAATTCATTTATCAACAGATTTTTTTCTTCCATTTGAATTCATTTCGATAATTCTTTTAGTCGCTTTGATAGGCGCAATTGCCGTAGCGCGCCAGTAATAAATCTCTAGAATTAGCAACAGTAATCCAAATTCAATTATGTTCTGTGTTATTACATTTTTTTATCTTCAATTTTAAAATAGGTATTGGTTATGTCTAAAACTCAAAATAGAAATTCTTTTATTTAATCTATTACCAATACAATATATTCCTTTGTTCCGGACTTTATATTCTAGTCAATTGAATCTGTTGAATTGTTGTTCAGTTCATATTGAAATGAATCAAAATTGATAAGGAGTTAGTCAATGATGCTCGAGCATGTACTTGTTTTGAGTGCCTACTTATTTTCTATCGGTATCTATGGATTGATCACGAGCCGAAATATGGTTAGAGCCCTTATGTGTCTTGAACTTATACTGAATGCGGTTAATATAAATTTCGTAACATTTTCTGATTTTTTTGATAGTCGGCAATTAAAAGGAAATGTTTTCTCAATTTTTGTTATAGCTATTGCCGCCGCTGAAGCAGCTATTGGACCGGCTATTGTTTCGTCAATTTATCGTAACAGAAAATCAACTCGTATCAATCAATCGAATTTGTTGAATAAGTAGTATTGTATTAATCATTGAAATTTTAATATTCATAAATTCGAATTAAATGACCATACATTAAATCTAATCCATGTTTTCGAAAATGTAAGAAATCAAAGTATCTTGGCTCTATCGCATGAGTCGATCCAGAAGTAGATTGTTTCAAAATTTCTGGTAAATTATTGATTCATCTGGTGTCTAAATATATGAGTCATTTACAAGTTTACTAGATCGAAAATTTATGACGTTCAAAAATTTATAGATTCAATGTCACATTCAGTAAAGATTTATGATACGTGTATAGGGTGTACTCAATGTGTGCGAGCCTGCCCAACCGATGTATTAGAAATGATACCTTGGGACGGATGTAAAGCTAAGCAAATAGCTTCTGCTCCAAGAACAGAGGACTGTGTTGGTTGTAAGAGATGTGAATCCGCCTGCCCAACGGATTTCTTGAGTGTTCGCGTTTATTTATGGCATGAAACAACTCGAAGTATGGGTCTAGCTTATTAATACGTTCCAGAAAACCCTACTCGAATACATTTGATTTTTTACCCTTACCGACAAAAACCCGCGCTCAAAATATATTTATTTCGAGCACGGGTTTTTCTGGTCCAAGTTTATTTTGTTTTTACCATGAATAATTTTCCTTGGTTAACGCTAATTGTAGTTTTGCCAATATCCGCGGGTTCCTTAATTTTCTTTCTTCCTCATAGAGGAAATAAGGTAATAAGGTGGTATACTATATGTATATGTATACTGGAACTCCTTCTAACAACCTATGCATTCGGTTATCGTTTCCAATTGGATGATCCGTTAATGCAACTAACGGAGAATTATAAATGGATCAATTTTTTTGATTTTTACTGGAGGTTGGGAATAGATGGAATTTCTATAGGACCCATTTTACTGACAGGATTTATCACAACTTTAGCTACTTTAGCGGCTTGGCCCGTTACTCGAGATTCCCGATTATTTCATTTCCTAATGTTAGCAATGTATAGCGGTCAAATAGGACCATTCTCTTCTCAAGACCTTTTACTTTTTTTCATCATGTGGGAGTTAGAATTAATTCCCGTTTATCTACTTCTATCCATGTGGGGGGGAAAGAAACGTTTGTATTCAGCTACAAAATTTATTTTGTACACTGCCGGAGGTTCCGTTTTTTTATTAATGGGAGTTCTAGGTATTGGTTTATATGGTTCCAATGAACCGACATTAAATTTTGAAACATCAGCTAATCAATCGTATCCTGTAGCACTAGAAATAATATTCTATATTGGATTTCTTATTGCTTTTGCTGTCAAATCACCGATCATACCCTTACACACATGGTTACCCGACACCCACGGAGAGGCACATTATAGTACTTGTATGCTTTTAGCCGGAATCTTATTAAAAATGGGAGCGTATGGATTGGTTCGGATCAATATGGAATTATTACCCCATGCCCATTCTATATTTTCTCCCTGGTTGATGATAGTAGGCACAATTCAAATAATCTATGCAGCTTTAACATCTCCCGGTCAGCGTAATTTAAAAAAAAGAATAGCCTATTCCTCTGTATCTCATATGGGTTTCATAATTATAGGAATTGGTTCTATAAGCGATACAGGGCTCAATGGGGCCATTTTACAAATAATTTCTCACGGATTTATTGGCGCTGCGCTTTTTTTCTTGGCCGGAACGAGTTATGATAGAATACGACTTGTTTATCTCGACCAAATGGGCGGAATGGCTATCGCAATTCCAAAAATATTCACGACTTTCAGTATCTTATCAATGGCTTCGCTTGCATTACCGGGCATGAGCGGTTTTGTTGCCGAATTGATAGTTTTTTTTGGAATACTTACTAGCCAAAAATATCTTTTAATGACAAAAGTATTAATTACTTTTGTAATGGCAATTGGAATGATATTAACTCCTATTTATTCATTATCTATGTTACGCCAAATGTTCTATGGATACAAGCTTTTTAATGCCCCAAACTCTTATTTTTTTGATTCTGGACCGCGAGAGTTATTTGTTTCGATTTCTATCCTTTTACCTGTAATAGGTATTGGTATTTATCCCGATTTCGTTTTCGCATTATCAGTTGACAAGGTCGAAGCTATTATATCGAATTATTTTTATAGATAGTTTTTGTGAATAAACCAAAATATAAAATACGATGATTTTTTAAATCGTTCATTGTACAATAAAAAAAGTATTTTTCTGCTCTTAAGTTAAATAAAAAATTGGAATTCTATTATAAACATATACCCAGAGATTTTTGACATTTTGAGAACCATTTGAATCAAGTAATGGAAATGGAATGATTCAAATGGTTCTTGATGGTTTTCATATATATATACGTATGCTGTCCTATGCTTCTAGTTGTCAAGTACTTTAATTCAATTCAATTAGATAGTAATGTAAATGAACCATAACTATGCAACCCTATTCCTAATAGATTAACTCCAAAATAGCATATCCAAATTATAAAAAAGCCCATTGAGGCCACAATTGCAGAATTTACACTTTCAAAATTTTTATTTGTTCGAATATGTAAATAAATTGCAAATACGGTCCAAGTAATAAATGCCCAAGTCTCTTTTGGATCCCAATTCCAATAGGATCCCCATGCTTCATTAGCCCATACTGCTCCCGAAAGAATACCTATGGTTAAAAGGATAAACCCCAAACTAATAATACGATAACTCCATCGATCCAATTGTTGAATTAATTGATACCTGTAATAATTCTGAGAAGAAATCAAAGAAGTGTTTTGTAAGACATTGTTTCTTTCATTCACGTATTGAATCTCACCAAAGGAAAATAACTCAGTTAATAAATTATTGCTTTTACTAAAAATCCTTATGAATTTTCGAAATGTAATGACTAGAAGAGCTAGTGATAATAATGATCCACACAAAAGAGCTGCATAGCCCAATACCATCATACTTACGTGCATCATTAACCAATGGGATTGGAGAGCAGGTACTAATATTGCGGATTGATGCATTTCAGTTAAAAGACCCGAAGTAGCGAAACCCTGGGTAAAAATAGCACTTGGCGCGGTTATTGCGCTTAAATGGTTTTTTTTTTTTTTTAAATACGGAATCATATGAATAATGGAAAAACCCCACGAAAGGAAAATTAATGATTCATATAAATCGCTTAATGGTAAATGCCCAAAATAAATCCAACGAGTAACTAACAATCCTGTTATGCAGAAAAAAGTAGCTATCATCCCCTTTTCTGATGAATCATATAGTCCTACGATTTCATCGACTAATAAAGTTATCAAATGAATTGTAATTACAATTGAAATGATTGAAAAGGATATATGAGTTAATATACGCTCTAAAGTTGAAAATATCATAAAAATTATTAAAAAGGGGGGCCTCAATTATAGGAATTGAAAGCGGGAATTGAATTCATTAATTCATTATAGGGCTTACTCTTTTAGAAAAAGCCATGCCGCCACTCGGACTCGAACCGAGATGCTCTAGCACTGCTTCCTAAGAGCAGCGTGTCTACCGATTTCACCATAGCGGCTTATTCGAAATCATAATAACCTATTTTTATTCAATCGTCGAGATTGAGGCGGTTAATTCAATATTTTTTTAGGAAACATTCAAATTGATGACTAAAAGTTTGTTTCAAATCGTTTTGTTTATTATTTATTTATTATTTTCATTTTAGGGTATACGTTTTTTTAACTTAACTAACAACGGAACGATATTTTTCGTTTCGTAGTTTATTACTCTACGGTCTCCTGAAAATAAAACGGAACGTTTGTAACTAGATAATTTTGACTTCAATCCATGGATAGAACTAAAAATAAAAATGAATTATCGAGTCAAGTCGATGGGGAAGGTGAGAATCCCCATCTTGAAAATGATAAAGCATACCAAAACCAAAGGTGAAACCTTGTGCTTGCATTTATTCTTTTTTCAAACAAAAGAATACCATTCATTTTGTAAATGTAAATTCAGTAGACAACCGAATTATTATTTCTACTAAAAAAACAAAATGAATTCAATTTAATATTGTTATTGATCAGGTTAAAACATTAGAGAAGGGAAATAATTTATTTTTTTATTAAATTAAAATGAAATAGTAATTTAGATTATTTTACTATTATTATATTATTTTGATAACTTCTAAATTTTAGAAAAAAAACTTATAAATAAATAAATAAATTATAACAAAAATTAGACTATTTTTCGAATTAGACCGATCCGGATTATTTAGTCTATTGGTTTATTATTTATTTGTCACATAAAAAAAACTTTTTGAGCTACCGGTAGAAAGAGATTTCGCTAATGAAAAAGCTTTCAATGCTGCCCAATACCCTTTCCTTTTCCAACAATTTTTACGAATACGTTTTTTTGAACTAGAGGTGCGCTTTTTTGGAACTGCCATTAAAAAATGATAATAGGTTCGGCGGTTGGATGTGAAAGACATCTATTGTTCAAAATCAATTGTTCTTTACTATATCTCTATCTAGTTATTCTCTAAATTACACTCCCAAGGTCTATGGAAAAATCGTCTAAAATATTACTAAGAACAATAAGATCTACTATGCCAAATAGAATAGATTGAAGTTGATAAAATCAAAAAAATACAAACAAAGGGGTTGCGTGTTTGCTTTCTTTTTTTGTCATGTTACATTCTTACATGTAATAAAATACATCCAAAGGTTTAAAAACCCAATACCTCTCCTAACAAAACTTTAATAATTTTTCTTTTTCTATTATATTAATTAAATTGGTAAAGTTCGAAGAAAAAGTACACTTAATTTTCAAACTCGAATGAGCCTAGTAGTTAATCGATTAAAATATACAAAATACTTTCTAAAAGCCGTTTTATTGGCCCCTACATTTTTATTTTACATAAAAAAAGTGTGGGATAGCATTTCCTACAAATAGCTTTTATTGTAATTGTAATGGAAGACAATCAATTAGTTCTAAAATGAATTCGTTAATGATTGGGAATAAAATAATCCAAACAAACTGCAATAAATAGGTTTTGTTTTATGGGAAATAGGTTTTATGGGTCAAGTTATGGTTCCTATGATTCGTATAAAATACTGTTTTTGCTGTCATTATTTATCCTTGCTCTATAGATATAAAAAAACTATTTTAATACGTAATAATTAGACCGAAAATGCAATTTTTAGTTTTTATCTTCATAAAATTTTACTTAAAATTTTTAATTTCATATTAACAATTCAATTCAATATTAATAATAAACAAAGTACGTATTTCTTTTTCACTCGTAACTTGTTCATATCATTTGACTAACCCTAACTCTTCATCTTCATTTGAAATAGTTGAAGTAGTTTGGAAAGATTACGAATAATTAAGGCTGGAAAATTATATATTAAGTTAAGTTTTATTTTATATATCTTAATTTTTATTATTATTATTAATCTATTAATTTATTAATCGATCGCTTTCAAAAGAAAAGAAATAAGAACCGGTGAATCAGAAACAATTAATTAAGATAATTTTTTTTTTTATTTTTTTATGGAATATACATATCAATATTCATGGATCATACCGTTCATTCCACTTCCAGTTCCTATGTTAATAGGAGCAGGACTTCTACTTTTCCCAACGGCAACCAAAAATCTTCGCCGTATGTGGGCTTTTCCGAGTGTTTTATTATTAAGTATAGTTATGCTTTTTTCAGCCCATTTCTTTATTCAGCAACTAAATACCAATTCTGTCTATCAATCTGTATGGTCTTGGACCATCAATAATGGTTTTTCTTTAGAGTTTGGCTACTTGGTTGATCCACTTACTTCTATTATGTCAATATTAATCACAAGTGTTGGCATTATGGTTCTTATTTATAGTGACAATTATATGTCTCATGATCGGGGATATGTGAGATTTTTTGCTTATATGAGTTTTTCCAATACTTCAATGTTGGGATTAGTTACTAGTTCGAATTTAATACAAATTTATATTTTTTGGGAATTGGTTGGAATGTGTTCTTATCTATTAATAGGTTTTTGGTTCACCCGACCCAGTGCGGCGAATGCTTGTCAAAAAGCCTTTGTAACTAATCGTGTTGGGGATTTTGGGTTATTATTAGGAATTTTAGGTTTTTATTGGATAACAGGTAGTTTTGAATTTCGGGATTTGTTTGAAATATTCAAAAACTTGGTTTATAATAATGAAGTTAATCCTTTATTTGTTACTTTATGTGCCTTCCTATTATTTTCCGGCGCAGTTGCTAAATCTGCCCAATTTCCCCTTCATGTCTGGTTACCCGATGCCATGGAAGGGCCTACCCCTATTTCGGCTCTTATCCATGCTGCTACCATGGTAGCAGCAGGAATTTTTCTTGTAGCTAGGCTTCTTCCTCTTTTCATAGTTATACCTTACATACTAAATCTAATATCTTTGATAGGTATAATAACATTATTTTTAGGAGCTACTTTAGCTCTTGCTCAAAAAGATATTAA